AAAAGAATCAAGAAGAATTTTTTATTATTTTGACTTTCTTATGTCATTAGGGAAACATAATTTGAGATCCAAATCTAAGAATCATTCATGAATTCGCAGTCAAGTCACAAGTCAATAGTTAATGGTTCAAATTTTGAATGCATTTTGAAAGCCCACAATTTCCGTTTCAATAGTCAATAGAAAGGATAGAGGAAGTTTTTAGGTATTTCGTATTTGGCGATACTATACAATCAATCGAAGGGGTGGATCTAATAAAAAAGGAATGGTTTCTTTTGGTTAAGGCAAACGGGATTCAAGATGCAAGTAAAAAAAAAATAAGTTCAGTAATCCACCCCAAACCAAAAAGGGGGTAATATAGTCATTTTTTGGTTTTTTGGCGACATGGCCGAGCGGTAAGGCGGAGGACTGCAAATCCTTTTTTCCCCGGTTCAAATCTGGGTGTCGCCTGATCAACAAAAGACCAAAAATCCCTTCTTTTTTTTTTCTATAACTAACCGAAATATTCCCTAACAGGGGGGGCGGCGGTTGCTACGCGCTTGATTCAAAGCATATGGAGGTTCTCCAAAGATCTGTAACTTTTTTTGTCTAGAATTCAAAAAAAGGTTTGGGGTAAGAATCCCCTTTTGACTATACACCCCGGATTTCACTATTATTAGTGAACAAGAATGGAAAAATTCATTCATATTCATAGAGATAGGGGACATAATTCACATGGATATAGTAAGTCTCGCTTGGGCTGCTTTAATGGTAGTCTTTACCTTTTCCCTTTCACTCGTAGTATGGGGAAGAAGTGGACTTTAGAAGTACTATTAATGTAATTGCGGTAAGTAATTTAACTTTATGAATTGTTTTATAGATCATTTTACAAAGCGTTTTGTTTGAACTTTCACTTTGAAAATGAGAATAATGTCAATCAAACAGATATTTCAATGATTCCCATGTTTGTATTTCGGAAGGGGATACAGGTGGGGGTGGTAAGAAATTTTTATTTTCCAAAATTATCTATTTCGCCGCAGGGCTCTTATCAGACTTATATAGGGACAATGAGTAACAACAGACCACTTTTTCTTATTTGTATTTGATTTGTTTGCCTCTTTAAAGTAAAGAAAAAGGTGCTAGTAAGCAGATGCATATTTTCTAGGGTAAAGAACATATACACAGTGGTTGTTCAACAAGATACTACGCATAAGAAAATCTTGCTCCGGGCGAGTCACATATTGTTCACCTCTTGCTTTATTGTTGTAGAAATTAGATTTATGCTTTATCGACATCGACTCATTTCATATCGTGATTCAAGTGTTACAAATTGGTAGGGTTTACTGCTCCTTTTCGAAATTGGAAGAAGTTCCCACAATCCCTTCTGTTATCGACTCAATCAAGTACTTCTTTGGAATGCTAAAAAAAGATTAAAGATTACTGGCTTTTTTTTCTTAAATGGGCGCGCCCATTTACTTTTTACTTCTTTTCTAAATAGTATGGTAGAAAGAAATATATCAATCTTTCTACCATATTATCAAATCTCACAGAAGACTGTTGATTCTAGCCTGCGTATTGAATTGAAGATTTAAGAAAGAAAATGGGAATCCTTTGTTTATTTCTTAAATCATTCTCATTGATAAAGACCTAAGAAGTCAAGTTTCATTCAAATTAATTGTTTTGGCTGACCGTTTTTACATATATGATAAGTAAAAAAGCTGTAGGAACTAGAATGAAGAGTGCAGTAGCAATAAAAGCGAGAATATTTACTTCCATAATCTAATTGGTTTTTACTTCGCAATAACTCGGGATTTAATCCCATAGAGATAATAAAAATTTCGACTGTAAATTCAACGGGATGAATTACATCTCGATGATATTGGCTCGCATCAATATTATGAATAAAAATATCGGGGCTATCAAATCACTTCGTCGTCGCGAATTGAATAGTATAACATAGGAAGATCCTTTATCCATACCCAATAAAAAATAGAATGCATAATCGAATCAAGAAATCTTTTTATTTTTGATTCTTTTCCATTCTTTCTACAACCTGCCGTCTTCTTTGGACAATCATCGAATGAAATCTCATCTGACCGTTTTCCACTTACATTGCATTGACCCCATAAAAAATAACAACAATAGAAGTAAAATGAAAGGGGGGGGGGGTTAAACTCGAAACTCCTTTTTTATGATCTACTTTTCTTACAAGAAAAAGAAAAATGTGGCCAAATTCCGGTTCCATTTTTTAGTGTACAAGACAAGAATTCTAGTTGTGTATGTGCTCCCGAGAAACGTCTGATACTCTATCTATCCCATTAGATAGAGGCAATAAATTGAAAGACCAGACGCAGTACGCTATCCCTTGGAATCCGGAATATGATGTTACCAATAATTGGACTAAGAAAATTCTATCTTTCTTCCCACCAATCGGTACTGGTTGAAGTAATGAAAATTGATATATTTGTTTGTGTTTGATGAGAAATAACGAAAAAAGAAAAAAATACCTAAGGTTGAATGACTGAAATTCTATAATTCTATTCATTTTGTTGTGCCTCTTTTGCCATAAAATGCAAATGAATAGATTAGTTGATGTGTTTATTTGATCCGTCGGGACTGACGGGGCTCGAACCCGCAGCTTCCGCCTTGACAGGGCGGTGCTCTGACCAATTGAACTACAATCCCAGGAAATAAGGTATACCGCATCAATACTTTTAGGATTGAATTCAAACCTATTTTTTTTCCATTTTCGTGTTGTAACAGAGACACGAGTTATATAGTGATATCGGCATGGCTATGCACGTTATTTTGAATGATAGCGACACAAATTACATGACTAGTGATCCTTTCCTTAATTGAAAATCGATGGATAATCAATCTTTCGATAAAAAAGATTTCTTTTTTCGTTTCCTTAGACTTTCTTTATATTTACAGATAATGATATGAATCTCGATCATTCTATTATCTAGATCCGAATTTTTTGGAACAAAAAATTCGAGCAGGTAGATATATAGAAAAATGGAATTCTTTTATTCCCACATATCATACGTTCGGGAAGACAAAAATTTGCATCTCACGGTCTTTGAGCGAATTCTTGGGCCGAGCTGGATTTGAACCAGCGTAGACATATTGCCAACGAATTTACAGTCCGTCCCCATTAACCGCTCGGGCATCGACCCAGGAACAACCAATTCCATTTTCAATGTTAGGCTTATTGATGATGCACGCTCAACTTCCTTTTGTAGTACCCTACCCCCAGGGGAAGTCGAATCCCCGCTGCCTCCTTGAAAGAGAGATGTCCTGAACCGCTAGACGATGGGGGCATACGTGTCAGACCGCCATCATACTATAAGCATAGTATCAACAGTTTTTCAAAATTGTCAATAGAGTCAATCGAATGTAAGAATCTGATTCGCTCCAAGGGCTCCTTCTGCCCTGCACTATTCCGTAGAGTTTTTTGGTTCGTCATTCCTATTTATGAATCCTTAATTCTAACCGACATTCCATTTGATTCGACATAGAAAGCTATTCTCATTATACATATTCTTTCTTTTTATTAGTTATTATAATATATTCGAATTTCAAAACGTCAAAATGAATACTAAATCGAAATTCAATATGAAATAAAAATATCTAGTTTCTTATAACTAGAACTAATAGAACTAAATATGAGGGGGAAGGTTTGTGGAATGGTTTATACACCACACCCCAAAATAAAAATACAACTTTCACCTCCCTTTCTTCAACTTTATTGATTCATTCGTTTTGATTTTAAAAAGAAAAGTGCCTTCGTAGTAAACCAGAAAAGAAAAATCCGCGATCCATAAAATTTCGTAAATTGTTTTTTTATTAATTAAGGGGACAAATCGCACTTCTCCAGCACATAAGTTAATGAAATATCTTGGGTCTATGTCGAACCGGTAGGTATATATATCATATCAAGTGATTTTTATTCTGATGGGTATCATCGATTTAAGAAAAGAAAAACGAGGGTCGGCTTGGTTCATTGAAGTGATAGTTTAAAAAGATCAAAAAATAATTAGCCGCTATGAATTTACTTTATTCTATAGTATAGTTTATAGTCTATAATAACTTATTATATTATGTAATATAGGGGGAGGGAGATAGCTTATCCGCATAGTGATTCATTCGGGAATTCCGTTAGTTAAAGGGCCCCTTTAACTCAGTGGTAGAGTAACGCCATGGTAAGGCGTAAGTCATCGGTTCAAATCCGATAAGGGGCTTTTTACCTTTTTTTCATAAAACCCGAATCCATATTTGAACATAGAATGGGTTTGCTTCTTACTTTTTTTAAAGAAAAAAGGAAACAACTGTATAATATAAGTAATATAAGTATAATACGTTCGAGTAGTTGAACATTTATTCATTATACTGAAAATTTTTTAGAGAAGTCGTCTATTGAATCACCCAATATGCCTATTTTTTTTTTCAATTATTTCAACCTAGTCCATTGGAAAGATTCTAAATAAACAAATAAAAAGGGAAAAGTAAGCAGACCTGACCTATTGAATCAGGACTATATCCGCTATTCTGATAATCAAATTAGATCGAGATGAAATTGGAACGGCTGACCCCTTTTGATTTCATTTCTTTGGACTGCGCACCAATTTGTCGATATTTCCGATTCAATTTTTGTATTCCTAGATATTCCATAAGAATCAATTTGCTATCCCCTGCCTTCTCTATGAAGTAAGGGAAAGGGTGGATTCGAAATCACAACAAAAACCCCTTTTCGCTATCTTTTTTTATTCCAGAGGAGGATTAATATCTATTTATAGAAGAGGATTAATATCTATTTATAGAATAAGATTTAGATATATCTATTAGATGGACGCATCTCATATTTTTGTTTCGACAATGTGATGGAAAATACATGCGAGAAAAAACTTGCATTTCGGGTCTCCTAGTCTTTTTTTTATTGTATTGAATGTCATTAAGTTAGAAGTTAGGGAAAAATAGTCATTATCTCTTTTTCTGACTAAAAAAAGGAAATAGCAAAATTT